TTTTTTTTTTTATGCGCTTAGCTAGTCCGCCCGACTATTCTTAAAGGCCAACTAATATAAGGAGGCGAGCCTTAGGAGAAAATCGAATTCTCATTACTAATGTATGAAATTAGAGTTTTAACCATTTAAACTACTTAGGCTTTTTAATCGTGCTATGAGGCTATAAAGCTAGCGCAACACACAAGGAATAGTAGGAGAAATTAGAAGATTTGTGCGAAGCGCGAAGCTGTCTACCTTCCTATAACTATTTATTCGTATTATTTTGTACTGCCTAGCTAAAGCTATTGCAAGCAATAGAAGGGTGCTTACTATAACTCAGCATCCCTGGAATAAAGCTAAAGCTGAGCACTAATCCTAGTTATTGCTTTTTTATGATGGCGAGGAGCTTTGCCCCCCCCCCCCCGAAATAGACCCAGCGAGCTTTAGCATGCTGATTTTTCGGAGAAAAATATGTCTTAATTTTTTTTTATATTGCTATAACGAACTTTAGCTTGCTTTAGCTTGCTTACGCAAACTAAAGCCGTACCATAGGATATACAGCATTCCTTGGGTAAACACTCGGGCTCGAACCGAGAACAAGTTACACCACAAATAACCACTCTACCTATTGAGTTATGTCTACCTTAATAAATCTAGCTTTAGTTGCTTTAATTTTAGCTTGTGGTTATACCTAAATAAGTGTGCTACTATAGCATAGGGTCAGCTAATTGGCTATGATTAGCCTACTTTAATAGAAGCTGCTTAGCTTCCTTTAAGCCGCGAACGAGTAAAAAAAAATGTTTTTTTTTTGCGCCGAAATACAGCTAGTGTTATATTATAATTATCCTGCGGTGATTCGAACACCGACTCTAAATACCAAAAATTTATGATCTACCCATTAATCGACAGGATATTACGTGCGTGTCTACGAACGATCCAGCACACGCACGAACAATCTAATATATATGTAAGTATATTACATAGGCATTATCATGTCTGATGTAAGCCAAGCCTTAATTTTACTAGCCACTTATTTTCCACCAGACATTATCATGTCTGGTGAAAAGGCAAGCCAAGCCTTAATTTTTCTAGCCGCTCATTTTACACCATTTCATTTTCATAAGAAAGCTAGAGCATGCATGCATGCACCTTAAATGTTGCTGCTTTTAACCTAGGACATTAAGGATGCTCTAGCTACAACTCGAAATATTAATGCCTTAATATTTCTATTAGTCTCATGTTTTCACGCCTCCATCCAAAGTTTGCTACTACTATAAATTGTGGGGTGTATAACTTCATTCGCAGAGCCACCCCACTGGTAGTATTTTTTATTTTTTTTTTAACCTCCTCCAATATACTATGATCTTATAGTATCCCTTTGCATAACTAATAACTTTATAAACTAAAGAATCATTAGTCTACAGGCAAGAGGACTTGAACCTCTATGGTAATAATACCCGTCGCACCTAAAACGACTTCGTCTTCCATTCCGACATGCCTGCTTTTTTTTTAGTGCTAGCTTAGCTAACAGCATTGCTGCTCTCTTCATAGGTATAGCTTGCTGTGTATACTTATATTATTATAGCTAGCTATATCTTGCTTCTAGTAGGCTTCAGGTTAGCACGAGGAGCAGCTTCGCCTAACAAAGGAGCTTGCCCCGCCCTAACAAAGAGAGCGAGGGCGAGCTTGTGCGAAAAAAATACATTTTTAGGCGCAAGCTACCCCTCACAAGGGGCAAGCTTTAGCTTGCCCCTTCATAGTAAGCTCCCTAGAGAAAATATAGCTAATATATTTTTTTTTATAATGCTATAACGAACTTTAGCTTGCTTTAACTTCCGCAAGCTAAAGTCATACCGAAGGATAATCCTTCACGGCAGCGCTAGAGCTTACGCCTTCCAGAAAAATGTGATAAAGCTTACTCTTAAAAGGCTTTTTAGCTATTTTTTATTCGCTACACAGAAATATAGGACTTGCAGGATTCGAACCTACATTTTAATGATTAAAAGTCATATGCATTCACCATTATACTAAAGTCCCTTATAGCAAAATATATATATATTATCGTTAGTAGTGCTGCAAGCTAAAGCCAGAATAGTGAGTGGTATTTAGGTCGCTATGGAAGCAGCTTTAGGTTGCTAATATCTAGCTAACTATAATTAATATTCCTGCGTAACCTAGCTAGCTTTTAAGGCGGGGGAGTACTAAAAATGTATTTTAGGCGCAAAAAAAAAAAACATTTTTTTTTCGCGCCTGCCTTAATAGGCAAGCTAAAAGCTAAAACTAAAGCTCCCTTCCTAATTCTTATTTTTGCATAGCGGAGCTTACTTATTAGACGTAGCCGAAATAACTACCCAACCTAAAGCTAGGTATATTGCTAAATAGTAAGCTATCATCACTATATTTTTATGCACACGGTAAGACTTGAACTTACAACAAAAATAGCTTCAATATTTCACTCTACCGATTGAGTTACATGTGCTTTTATTAGATACTAAATATCTTTCTTTTAAGGCGCAAGCTCTTTATTTAGTTTTTTATATCTAACTAATGTAGGGCTACGCAAGCTAAAGCTCTTCCTACATTTAAGGCGCAAGCTCGTAATTAAATTATTTCAACGATATATACCGCTTTTTTTATTATTATCCTTATAAAGAATAAACTTGTCCCTTTCTGCATTAGAATAGGTTTTTATAGGTGTGCGCAAGCTATACCACTATGTCAATAGCTTGCGCGCTTGCGCGCCTGCGCGCTTGCGCACCCATTATATTTTTGTTATTTTACGAGCTCGCGCCGTCTTTTTATTATTATAAATACGACGCACGGCTTTTACTTCTCGTGCGATACAGATTCTTTAAGAAGGTATAATAAGGGGAGGGAACTTCGTTCGCGCCCCTTATTATACTTTGTAGCTATTAACAATTTAAATTTGTCGAGACTTCTAATACCCCAGCAAAGTTTAAATATAGTATGTTACAACTTCAACGTTCTGCTCGACCAATTGAGCTTCACGAGCTTATATGGAGACACTCGGATTCGAACCGAGCCTTCTAACATGCAAGGTCAGCATTCTACCAAATAAATTATGTCCCCTTTACTGGTAGATTATATATTGCTATAGTTATAGCAATCTACCAGTAAATTTTATATATGGCGAGCTACTTTGTTCTAGCTTGCGCATACCAAAGAATTCGAAGGTGACTCACTATAAAAATCTTCTACTGCCGCTTATGGTAATTTTTCATACTCAACGTATATTCCTCCGGGCCTTAGCCCTTCTTGATTTACTTTAATAAGACTATTAAATCTCTACCTGCTGCTAATTTTTTTCTACGCTAACGCTAGAGAAAAAAATATGCTAAAGCTAGATATATTCAAAAAAATCATGGTTGTGCGCTGGCTATACCACGCCTGGTAAAAAATTATTCCTATTACGAGCTTCGCCCCCCGGAGGGAATCAGCAAGCTCCCCCTAATTTCATTTGAAGGATAATCATATTTATGGGCAAAAGGAATAGCCATAGTGATATAGCTTTCGCACACCTACAAGTAATGTGTACTTCCTATATCAACCTTCCAGATCTTAATCGCATACCTCTTCTGGTGCGTCTACATTCCCCTGGAGCGTCCACCTCCCCTGGAGCGTCTACCACCCCAGAAGTGTCTACATCCCCAGAAGCCCGAATAGTAAATATCCCCCCAGGAGCGCCTTCCTGTGGTGAACCGTACTCCTCTCCTGAAGCTATTTCGTCTACAGAAGCATCTACGTCTCCCCCAGGTACAGCCTCTACCTCACTTGAAGGATTAGGATTAAATTCTCGTTCTAGTTCAGACATTTCTCGGTCTCCTATACTAGACAGTGGTCTATCTTCAGCTTCCACTGGCTCCGGATTGATAGGTTGGATAGGAAGAAGTAGGCTAGGAAGAAGTATGATAGGATCTATAGTTTCTACTACTGTTTGGTTACTTAAATCCGCATTCATCATAACTTCTTTAGCCAAATTTGCATCTATTTCCGGCGCAAGCTCCTCACGGTTAAGAAGATTTGGCTCTAAAATCTGACCAGTCTGCTCCAGGTTAGCTTGTGTATCTGATAATGCAGTTCTAGCAACCTCAGTTCTACTACGATCATCTACACTCTCCCCTCTCTGATAAGAAGCATTAATAATAGGAAGTCCTCGCGCCTCAGTATTCCTACCAAGTGGTGAAGAAACCTGACTATTATTTACTATGTCTTCATATCTAGCCTGTATGTTTAAAGTTTCCTGAGTAGAACGTATTATCATCTCCCCGTCATAATTATAACCAAAAAAATCAGTACTAACACCACAAGGATCAAAATCTAAACTTGGATAGGTATCTACCTGTCCTTCTTGATTAACTTCGTCAATATCCTCCATACGAGTATCATATTGCGCATTACCTTCAGGGTTTTCTGAATGCGAACTATCATCGTATATATCCATACTTGTATTATCTTGTCCTGGTTCTATATCAGGAGAAGGAATACAGGTATTATCTCCATCTATCTCCATACCATCTGGCGAAGGAACCCTTTCACTATAACTACCTTCTGGAGATAATATAGTCTTAGGAATAACCGCTTCTCCAGTAGCCGAACGAGTGCGGGAATCAATACTTTCTATGGGAGGCTCCAGATTACTTGGTACAGCCTCTACCTCACTTGAAGGATTAGGATTAAATTCTCGTTCTAGTTCAGACATTTCTTGGTCTCCTATACTAGACAGTGGACTATCTTCAGCTTCCACTGGCTCCGGATTGATAGGTTGGATAGAAAGAAGTCGAATAGGAAGAAGTATGATAGGATCTATAGTTTCTACTACTGTTTGGTTACCTAAATCCGCATTCATCATAACTTCTCTAGCCAAATTTGCATCTATTTCCGGCGCAAGCTCCTCACGGTTAAGAACATTTGGTTCTAAAGTATCCCCAACCTCTTGGCTATCCCTAGGACTATAGCTGTCGATAGGCATACTGCCGGGAGATGGTTCAGGTATAAAAAATTGAGGTGAAGGAGCCCCATCTCTAGATATATAATCCCTAGAAATATCATCTGCAGATATTAAAGTAACCTCTGACTCACCAGATGAAAAATTATCAGCTCTACCTGGTGGACCGAAGCTCCCTCTTTTATCTGAATATGCAGAGTGTATGGCTTCGCCGCTATTTGAAGCTTCAGACATATTAACTTCTCTAGCTTGGGAGGCTGAAGAAGAGATCTGGCTTACTCTTTCTACCGAATTAGAAGGGGGTACCTCCTTATTATAATTATTGAGAGAAATATTCGGGCTATTTACTAACTCTTTATCATCTATTGGTTCTGAAAATGAGAAAGAGGACCGTTCTATATTATTTGACCGTTCTAGGTTATTTGACCCTTCTAGATTATTCGGGTAAATATAATCTTCTAAAAACACCAATTCAAAGAAATTAAAATAATACACAGGATTTTCTGGATCCCCTACTGGCAAATTCTCTATACCATCTGGATATCCTTGGGCAGCATCGGATAGATCCACACTATCCACACCCGGAGGTAGATAAAGAGTAACATCATGATGATTAACATGCAAATCCGGCACTTCTGGAATATCTCTGGGGAAAACTCGGTAATTAGTATCAATAGTCATCTCGACATAATAACACCTATTATTTTCTACACCTAGCAAACGCGGCTCTATTCCACCCCTAACCGGGGTCATAACTGCTAACATTCTATCAATAGCTACAGTCAAGTACTTATATCCCCTTTCATGGTGAATAGCTTCCGCTACATATCGTAAATTATCGTCATACGCCTCCGGAGAAGGAGCCTCACTAGAACTATCATCTGATGATATAATAATAGCCTCAGGATCTCCCACTTCTACTGGTGCAGGAGGAGAAGAAGTATCCTCACTAGAACTATCATCTGATGATATAATAATAACCTCAGGATCTCTCACTTCTACAGCTGCCGGAGGAATAAAGGGATCAATAGTTTTCACAGAAGCCTCTTCCTCCTTTGAAATATCTCGGTTAAATATTTCTTGCTCTAATTTAGACAGTTCTTCATCTCCTATACTGGAGAGTGGACTATCTTCAGCTTCTACAGGCTCCAGATTACTTGGTAGGATAGGGAGAAGTATGATAGGATCTATAGTTTCTACTACTGTTTGGTTACCTAAATCCGCATTCATCATAACTTCTCTAGCCAAATTTGCATCTATTTCCGGCGCAAGCTCCTCACGGTTAAGAAGATTTGGCTCTAAAATCTGACCAGTCTGCTCCAGGTTAGCTTGTGTATATTTAGGACTATAGCTCATACTAGAGATATTATCTTCCGATGGTTCAGGTATAAAAAATTGAGGTGAAGGAGCCCCATCTCTAGATATATAATCCCTAGAAATATCATCTGCAGATATTAAAGTAACCTCTGACTCATTCACTTGGCCAGCTCCCAAAGACTCTCCTGTACTATGTCAATCCATATTGTTATCATTATTATCAAGACTTTCTGCCTCCTCTGAATAAGCCATATAACCAGGGCTGTCTTGCAAAGGTTGTTCTAAAGGGGGGGCGTAGCCTACTCCTTGCACAGCTGAAACCTCAACAGCTGCTCCACTATTATTTTGAGCAGCTGAAACCTTAACAGCTCCTCCACTATTATTTTTAGTATCATCTTCATCTCCGCTATAACCATAAATATCCTCATCATCAGGTACTAACCATGCTGAAGTATCAATAGGTGGTTTTATAGGTAGTACAGGACTATTAATTGGCTCTTCAGGGGCCGGCAAGACTCTTACTAATCCTTTAGGTAGTACAGGACTATTAATTGGCTCTTCAGGCCCCGGCAAGACTCTCACTAATCCTTTAGGTAGTACATGACTATTAATTATATCTTCAGGGGCCGGCAAGACTCTTCTTACTCTTCGTTTAGGCAGGGTAGGACTATTAATTGGCTCTTCAGGGGCCGGCAAGATTCTTCTTACTCTTCGTTTAGTATATTGATCCGTAGACTTCTTAAGAATAGATTTAGGTATCTTTTCTTCACCGGTATGCGGGGCTACACCTATAATACTATCCTTCACTAGCAATTTTACTTGAACTTCATCATTAATTTTAACTCTTTTCCCTTGCAAAGCTTTTTGCAAAGCTAGCTGACGATCTTTCTCTCTAATTTCTTTTGGTTTCGCAACTCTTTCTTCTGCCGCCTGAGAGATCGCCTGAATATACTTCCCTGCTTTTTTACCTTTTTTATAGTCTATGGCTTCTTTAGTAAAACGTACCTTCCTATTACACTTCCCTGGTTTTTTACCTTTTTTATGGTCTATATCTTCTTTAGAAAAATGTGCCCTTTTTCCCGTTGCTACACGATTAACCTCACTTGAATCCTTTTTTCCCCTTGCTACACTATTAACATCACTTGAATCCCTTTTTCCCGTTGCTATACTATTAACCTCATTTGAATCATAAGTTAAATATCCATCAGAATTTTCATGATAGATAAAATCCATAAATCTACGAATAGTATGCTCATCTGTATTGTCTAACAAATTATAATCATATTTAGGCATAGTAGGTTTATAGGACTCTTTTTCATTAAAAACAATAGGTAATTGTAGACTATTATTTTTTATGTCTATAATGCTATAAACTTCACAATCCATATTTTCGTCTAGCAATTGCTGAGAAGTTCCATCTCTCTCGGAGATTCCGAAAAATATACTCTTAGTAGGTATAAGTTCAAAAAATTCAAATGTAAGTCTATTAATAGAAACACCATAAAAATTCTTATAATCTTCATATTCTCTAGAATTTCTTCCTATATTTTTTATCAACTCGATTCTAGATTCAACTAATGGTAATTTTAAGCTAGAAGATAATTTACCTAGCGTTTGGGATTTTTCTTTGTACCCTTCAATAACTCCATTCTTATATATACTAAATTGAGTTATATGCCTTTTATTTTTCGTGAATAATAAACTATTTATGCGATAATCACGACGAGTTTTAAAATAATCTCATGTATTATCCATATATTCATTGTTACTATTAAATCTATCAAATTTAGCTTTCACTAATTCTAATAATTCTCCGTTAGTTTGCTCTCTATCCACCGGAATTAGAGATTTCTCTCTATTAATACTATTTTTTGTATCACGCCGTGCTTCTCGTAATAATTTTTGGTAGCTAAGTCCCTGTTTATCTATACTATCCTGATCCAGATCCTCCACCCAAAAATTATCAGGGTTAGCTTTTTGACCTTTAGTTATGTAAAATTTCACCAATTCTTTATAATACTCGTCTGCTTGATATTCAATATAAGCCATACTTTTTATAATAGACTTTTGCGTTTTTTTTGATATTTCATCTCTAAGTAGTGCATCCAAATAATTTTGCTGAACTTTTACTGTTGCATGGATCTTTTCTTGAAATTTAACAAAGTTCTTCGTAATAAATTCTTTACATCTTAATCTAGGTTCTTCTCAATAATAATAATTTTCAACAGTTTTTAATTGCGGTTCAGTATAATTTAGTGAAGGCCTTCATACTTTAAATAAGCTTTTATTGTCAATAGATTCCCCTTGAGTATAAATTACTAAACCATTACTTCTATTGTTTGCCTTCTCCCAGCCTATTCTGGGCATAACTATTCCATATTTATGCTCTAATAAATTAACTGTATCTCTAATTTTAGTAAAACTTTTAGAATCGTTTTTATCAGCAGGTAAACAATAAGTAGGCATAAAGACACAACCTGGCGAGTCACGTCTAATTAGAAGAACTATTAAAAATCTCCCTTTTAAAACAAGAGAAACCGACCCATAATATTCAGGATTAGTGAAATAATTTATCGGTTTTACTGTGAATTTCTCTGTCGATCTTTGGATACCTTCATTATATTTAAGTTTTCAAGTCATATTAAGAATAGGAGATTTTTCTAGTTGAGGTTTATAATCCGCTATCAGATTTTTCCGTGTAGATTCATCTTGGATGTATAACATATTTTCCCTGTCCTTTTTATTCTTATCCTGGATATTCTCCATTATATTCACAGTTGAACCTTTCTTTATTACACGAGGCTTAGGAAAAGATATTTTTTTTCATTCATAATATTTAGTTTTACCTGTATTTATATAATAGTCCGTAAACCCCTTATTACATCCTTCCTGAAAAAAAGGAGTTATTGCTATAAATGCTGATATATAGGCAGCCGTTGTTTGAAATGCGGATTTTAGTGCTATTGGTTCATTCTTATTTATTACTCTGCAGCTGCTCATACTGGATATTGTACTTTGTCTACTACCTGCTCCCTTATATGTTTGCCAGCTATGCACGTATAATTTACAAATTATTAATAATGCTATAAATAGAACAATAAGCACTATTGTTATTATTACTATACTTATTGTACTATAATAGTTTCTAATTAAGTAGTTTATAAATGTAATATAAGTTATTCTATACAAATTTACTCTATCTACTACATAATCATTATACAAATAATAATCTTCATCCTTTATAGGTTCTTTCTTTAAATATTTAATAATAAAATTTAGCAAATATAAAATCATAGGTAAAGGAAGAGTAAGTGTTAATATTATTGATAAACTTTTATTCTCTATATTTAATAACATAGTAGCTATCATAGATCTAAAAGTAAAAATTAATATAACAGAAATTATTCATATTTTTAATAAATGTTTTATAATTTTGTATATATTATTAACTATTTGTGTAACCAAGTACACTAATTTTTTCCATTTGTTCGAAGGCGATGCTAGCCCTGTAGGGGCGAACATATAGTCATAAAAGTACTTAAAATGTTTATTATAAAAGTTTAAAGCTAAAGCTTTAATTAATATTGCACTTAATAAACTTAAAATTATAAAAATATAATTTTGTATTATAAAAAGTAAGGGAAATAATATTATTACTATTATAAATATATATATATAAATTCTAAATCCCCGTAAAGATCTATGGCTATAGCCATAGATAAAATATATATTAGGATCTTCCCATTGATATATTTTAGATTGTGACAACCCTTGATTTAGTAAAAGATCCCTTAAGGGATCTATATATAAACTCCAATCTATTTGGATGGGTTGCACAAACACATAAATAAAAACTATACTTAAAAATTGATATAATCTCGCATTAAAAAAGGGCGAAACTAATCATCTAAGATAATTTTTTCATAAGCTTGCAGCTATATAACTATATTTATTAAAAATAGGCTGCAGCTGCACACTGTGTAAAAATACATAGCGTATTAATTCTATAAAATTGTTAAATATGATCATGGTTTTGTTTAATTGTAATCTGTTTATAGTCTAGTGAGACATTATCATACTAGGTAATTTAAAAGTGTGTAATCATGCGCACATATATATTTCGCTTCCGAAGAGTTGCGCATGTAGTAAAAAAAATGTATTTTTTTTTTCGAGCTTTGCTAAGCCTTCATCATACGAAACTAAACGGTGGGGGAAGGCTACTCTAATGTAGTACAGATATACAAAGACACGGAAAGGCTTCTATTCCCTGCTTACTGGGGATAACAACAAAGCCTGCTACATCCGTATCCCCATCACCCCCTAGCGATTTCGAAAGGATATCCTTCTAATCCGAAGGATATCCCTTCACTAGAGTGAGGCACTTTATAGTAATCTATCCAGCTACTGTATATTAGCTAATATAAAATATACTATCGTCATCACGAACGTAAATCTATCACGAACGGAGACTCATTTTATTCTTGTTTTATTCCTAACATAGGAGTTAGGAATAATAACACTCAGCTAAAAGATATAAATATTTATCTGTATATTCTTATAGCGAAGCGTTATAGCGAAGGTACCCGAAGAAGGATTCGAACCTTCATTGTTATAAGGCAATTTTCATCGCTATATGGCAACCACCACGTTCGGGCTTTATAATAAGCTATTAAAATTATATTGTTCATCGAGGGCGAGCTTGCTATGAAATACACCACAAGCTAAAGCTCGCCCTCGCATTATTAATATCTAAGGAAGGATTTGAACCTTCATGCCCTAAAGCAACAAAGCTTAAGTTTGTCGTGTCTACCAATTCCACCACTTGGATTTAATTTTTATTTTTATTTTATTTTAGTGTAGTTATCTTTAACTATATCACTTATAGATCTAATAACCAATTTATCCTTCTGTATATCACTTATACATATAATAAATTGGTTATTCTTAACTATCTTACTTATAGATCTAATAAATTTGTTATTATTAACTATCTTTATCTCACTAAAAGATCTAAAAAGTGTTTTCTCACTAAAAGATCTAATAAGTGTTTTCTCACTAATAGCGAAGCCCACTAATTAGTTTTTCTCACTAATAATCAAGCGTGCGAAGCTGTGCGAAGCCCACAAATTCGTTTTTTAAGAGAGCTTGCTATGAAGGCGCAAGCTCTACACGAAGGCCTCTCTAGCTTGCTAGCTAGCTAGAAAAAAAGTACCTTTTTTTTACCTCGCTCTCATAAAGGTAACAAATATCTGTGCTATGTAGGCGGAGCTTTATAAAGGCGGGCAGAGCTTTAGCATGCGCAGCCCTCTATGTATTTTTTTTTATAAAGCTCCACCCGGATTAATATGAATATTAGTTATTATTTTTTATTATCGCGATAATAAAAACCAGTATAAGCTTTTAATACGGCCAGTCAGACTTGAACTGACATAAATCGAGTGGAAATCGACCAGTTTACCATTAACCCATGGCCGCTTTTTTAGGGCTAAAGTGACTTGAACACTTATAATTACTGTTATGAGCAGTACACTTTACCTATTAAGTTATAGCCCTACGCGGACAAAGGACTTGCACCTCTAACCTCTGGGCATGAGCCAAATGTGTTACTATTACACCAATCCGCTTTAGACTAGATAGGATTCGAACCTACGATGGTAGCATTGAAAGAGCTATGTCTTACCACTTGACTACTAATCCGAGCTTGCTTAGCTAGTGCAGTAATAGCTAACTAACCTTAGCAAGCTAAAGCTATTTGTCAGCCCAATGCAAGTATCGCACTTACTTCAATTGATTACAAAACAATTGCATTACTTTTATGCTAATCAGGCTCTAGCTGCAATTTACTAAACTTTAAGGGGGAGCTTTATAAAAAAAAAATATATTAGCTATATTTTCTCTAGCGAGCTTACTATGAAGGCGAAGTTTGCGCCTTCATAGCCAAGCTCCTCGTCTTAAGGCTTTAGCTAGCTCTATTTCTAGCTAAAAGCATGAAGAGCGAGCTTTAGCTTCCCCCTAGCTTTATTTAATAGCATATATATGCTGTCATGGTAAGCTAATTTCTGTAATTCCTTATTTACTCCCTAGCACTAGCTAATGCTAGCTAGTGCAGGAATGTATGTGTGTAGCAAAAATATGCATGCATTGTAAATGTGATATATGTATAAATAGTTATTTATAAAATTAGTACTTTATTCTTAAAAATCTCCTGATTCGTACGGATAAAGCCTATATTACATCCTTCGTAATAATATTTTACGTATATTTAAGAAATATCTTAAGATAAGCTTCGTGCCTATATGCTTTCAGCACTTATCCTTAACCAACTTAGCTTTCCTGCCGTGCCTATGCTATATATTTATCTTAGTGAAAGAAACATCCCTATGTATAGCTTTAGCTTACCAAACTCTGGCATAACCGGAGTCCGCAGGCTAGCTATACAGATATATATAATTTGCGGGGGAAGCTCTTAAGGAGCTTCCTCCATATATATTTTAATATTTGGGCACATAGACAACAGGTAAACCATAGGTTAGTAACTATTATTTAACCCTTTTACAAATTAAATTCTTCTTGTTCCTTTCGTACAAAAGTTAGTTCTTATTATATTCTAATTCCCCCTAGAAGATAGAAACCATACTGTCTCACGACGTATTTAACCCAGCTCATGTAACTTTTTAATCGACGAACAGTCGCACCCTACATAGTTCCTGCATCCATGAGGATAAGTTAAGCCGACATCGAGGTGCCAAACCGCGCACTCATTTTGTACACTCTTGCGCAAATTAGCCTGTTCTATGTGTTATCATAAAAGTGCATTTATTATAAGGAAGGTTGCTGGCTATATCTAGCACATAAATAAGAGCTTTAACTTTATTTATCTTTAGCAGTAAACCTGCTTTAGTGCTTTAGCTAGTTAAGAAATAAGCCTTAATGGCTTCCCTTTGTAACTTGCCTATTAATAGCGAATAAGCACTTATATTTCCATTTTTTTCAAAACGGTTCAGACTATGTCTTCATTATTATTATATATATATTTTTGCAGTCATGTCCTAGAATAAAGCTAGCGCGATTTTCTGTAATTCCTAGCTTTAGCTAGGGAGGGGGCTAACAAAGTGTACTCCTCCTACTAACTAATGCATGGATAAGAAAATAGCGCCTTTATTTTCCGCCTATTCAACCTTTTACTGCAAAGGCTCCAATACGACGTTTTGATTTAGCTATTGAATAAGTTACATTTGATTTAGAATTACCTCTAAATAAAACTGAACTTAAACCTCTAAAAGAAGAATCTACATTTTTTAATCCTCCTTTTCATTTTAATGAATAGACAGATCTATCCGCTCTATAACGTTTAGTTAATCTACCTTTAACTTCTAATCTTATACCTCCCATATTTTTATATCCAATAGAATTATAAATGGTATTATGGATATTTTCTGCTTTGCAGAAAATTGGCAAGCTAGCTTTATTAGCTGCTTCACTACCACCTATAGCTTTAGCTATTTTCGGCTTTTCGTTCGCTTGCGTGAACGAAGTTACCGTACCATCTATATTTATATCTGAAGGATATGCACCATATAACAGTTTAGATAAAGAGGGCGCTTCTAATTCCTGCAAGGCAGGAATATTCGAAGCATTCATATTAGAAATTATTTTTAAATCTTTAAATTTACCTTGAAATAGATCCATTTTTTTATCACCTTTTATTATAGATCTTTCTTTAATCGTGTTAATATTAGGTAAATATGCTCTATTTAAAATACTAAACATAGAATTTATATAATTTATTCTTCTTTTTCTTAATTTTAATGCTAATGCATTAGTAAAAAGATCTGTATGATATGCAACAGATTTTAAATTAATTATATTATATTCTATTTTTTTTCCTATAATTTTATTTAATATATTACTTAATATAGGTAAAAACACCAATCTGTTGAATTTATATTGATTAAGAGAATATAATAAATCATATTTTCTTAAGTATTTTAGATATTTTCTAGCATATTGGTTAAGAATAACACCTCAAACTTTTTTTAAATAAAGATCTTTTAATTTTATAAATTTATTTAAATATTCTAGTTTATACTTTATAAATTTCGTTTTTCTTATTATATCACTAATAAATATATATTGATCTTTATATTCACCTAATATTTTATAAATTTTTTTTATATTTTTTTTATATAATAAAAAATAACGTTTGGCTATTAATTTTTTACTTATTTTTTTATTTATTTTTAAATATTTTTTTTTTAATACATTTTTTTCTCTATTTAAAGTATATAGCGTAATTATTGCTTTACTATTAGTATGTTTAATTTCCGCATTACTTACATGTATTCTTCTTAATAAATTACGTCTTCTTTTTAATAATATAAATTTAGATCCTGTATATTTATGATCTTTAAAATATAAATTAAAATAACCTTTTATTATTTTGTTTATATTTAAATCATTAACTGGTATATTCTTTAATGTATTTTTATTATAAGAATATATAGTATTCTTTCATTCTTTAGAAAATGAAGGTAAATATTTGGTTATTCCTATATCACCTATTTTTTTCTTTAAAAGTATTGTTTTAGATTGTTTTAAGTTATTGTTATAAATTTTCATCTTAGAGGGGCGCAAGCTCTCGTCTACGTTACCACTTTTATTCATTTTTCTAAATATTTATTCTTTTTTTTTTACTTTTTTTTTATATATATATATAATAATAATGTTGGGTGTGAAAAAGGATTATTGTTTAGCTTGCTAATCCCTAATAATAAGGGATTAGCAAGCTGTGCATATAACTCACCTTATAGTCGTTGAACGTCTTTATCTTATAATTTATGCTAAGATAAATTTCGCTTCAAATTTACGAGCTAGCTGATTTTTTTTCTAAAATATGCAAGCTAGTAATTTTTGAAATTAACCCAATATATTATTAATTATCCTTATTTCTCAGCCATAGATAAGTGAAACCTATCGAGCTTTAGCTAGCCTGCAATATTTTTTTTATAGCAAGTTCTTGCATACGAAGTATGCTTAGGCTTGCACCTAAAATATTGCTAACTAAAGCTGCTGTGTAATAAAATATTAAAGGACAAACATCCCTAGCGTAGCTTTTCCAATAATCCAAGATCTTTCCTTGTTGCATCTTGTGATCCTATGCCCTGCTTACGCAACTGTAAGATTTGTTGATAATCAAACAGTAAGGCAAGATTTAGCCGTTGAGCTTTTTAGATAATTAATACATAACTATTAGAGCCTAGCTTGATAGCCTGTCTTAATAGCTAAAAAATATTAGTGCTACCTTCGTATATTCTTAATATTTTTATTATCTCTAATTTCTATATAGTGAAAATCCTACCTTTTTTTAAATATATATACAACGAATGTACATATAAATAATTTTATATGATTAAAAATAGTTTCACTATCTTAAATCGCAAACAAAATAATTATAAATTATTAGACACTCCTGTTTACTCTTTACAGGGTCTGTGCCCCACATAAACTGTCCCCTAGCGATAGTTCCTTAGCCAAGGGTACTTATCTATTTCTGCAGCTGGCATAAATCAAAATTTAAGTTAAATCTATCATTATGCGCTTATGGCAGAAAGGAAAATAAGCTGAATTAGGTTGATTTACTATGCATGAGCTGGAATGCATACTTCAGACACCTGACGCAAGCAATGCTTGCGCCAAGTAGCAGAAGCAGCTACCTACTCATAATCCTAAACCAATTCATTCATATGAAAAAAAAATAAAGGATTCTCATTGTCATAGAGCTAGCTTGATGAACAAGCTAGCCGTCAATTACCTTATAATCTGAAAATTGTTTATCATACTCTATAATTAGTGACAGTAAAGCTGCATAGGGTCTTCTCGTCTAACTAGAGGTAAACTGTATCTGCACAGCTATTCCAATTTCACTGAGTCAATCATAGAGACAGCTGTTGTATCGTTACATCATTCATGCAAGACCGCATTTAACGGCCAAGGCATTTCGCTACCTTAGGACCCTCACGTTAAGGCCGCCTTTAACCGGGGTTTCCGTCTACATCAAATATTAGTATATTTAATTATATCTGTTAACCAGCCGGCACCGGGCAGACATCACACTCTATACTTAGATTTTTAATCTTTCAGCAAAGTGCTGTGTTTTAATTAAACAGTCGTACAACACTATTTCATGCTTCTTCCTCTTTACCTGATATTAATCAAGAATAATGAGCTCTCCTTATCCCGAAGTTACGGTAGTCAATTTGCCGAGTTCCTTTATGATTGTTAGCTCATTTACGCCTTCGTATTCTCTACTAGCTTACTTGTTTCAGATTCTAGGTACGGTTACTTTTCATTTATAGCTATAGCTAACTAATTAGCTATAGCCATTAATTTAGTACTATTTTTCCAGTACATTTTTCACTTAAAATGTCGTCCTTAGTACAAAAGATTATCTCATCGTTTAAATCTTTAGATAATATAAACTTAGAGGCCGTTACTTAATTACATCCATAAGCTTTAGGCGGAAAAATTTTATTTTTTCTTTTAGTTACTCATGTCACCATTATCACTTGAGTTAAATTATTATAATTTCATTTAAAAAATAAAAATCTTAATTTAGCTCAACGTTCTGCTACCCCATTTAATTATAATTAAGCTTTAATTATAAAATAATATGGACAAGGTTTCGGTATATTGTTTAGATCCGATAAATTTTCGATGCTTTTAAAACTTAACAAGCGCTCTGTTACGAGGTCATAAAATTATGGCTGCTTCTAAGCCTATCTCCTTGTCGACTTTAATAAAAACCTTCTTAATTTCACTCAACTAATAATTTAGGAACCTTAACTCTTGTTCTGGGCTGTTTCCCTTTTGACATACAACCTTATCATTCTATGTCTGATGATTTAAGATATATCTTTGCCATTCCGAGTCTACATACTCACTGATAAAATCTTCATGATCCCCCAATTTGTACAAAATAAAACATGAGCTTTACTTGCTAGCAAGCTAAGCCTTATGTCTTGTCTGAGATTAAATTCTGTACCTGCTAAGATATTATACTTAAATTGCCTACTGTTATAGGTTTCGCAGAAAACCAGCTATCCTGGTCAGTATTGTCTTTCACTACACCTACCATAATTCTTCGGATATTTATGCTACAATATTCCGTTCGGACTTTTATAATCCTGATTATGGTAAAATCACCAGGCTTCGGGTCTAACTTTAGATACTTACCGTTATTTTAACGCTCGGTTTAACTACGTATGCACGGGCAAAGCCTCCTACTCGCATCTAATGTTAACTTGGTGACCCATTATGCAAAAGGTACGTTCTAACTTTTTTTTATTTTCCCGAACTGCTTATAAAATCACTGTTTTTGTTTTGGTTCCCTCACGGTACTTTCCACTATCGCTTATATATTATATTTAGCCTTTGAGGAAGGTTCCCCATTTAATTTAAACAGTTTATCCACCATTTGACTTTTTAGGCTAGTCTATTTTAGCTCACGCTAATCATAGAATCTCTTTTGATTTCTTTTCCTAAAGTTACTAAGATATTTCAATTCACTTCGTTTATTATTAAATTTCTCTTAGAGTTAATATAATTATAGGTTTGTAGGCTAGCGCTATAAATAGCACACACTTGCTTATATTACTGGTTGCCTATTTCATAGCAAGCGAGCTTGCTATGAAATTAGAAGCATTGGCCTGCGTATATACACAATCAGCTTGCAAACCTATTTATATAAATAAATCTCTTTAATATATAGCTTAAATTCTACAATAATTTCTTTCCATACTTATATAATTTAGAAGAGCTTGCTGATTCCTAATTAGGAATAACAAATTTCTAAATTACATTTATAATTTATATATCCAGAGCTGCCTTTAATTTGTTAATGGCTAGCTCTAGCTCTAATGCATGCAATTAAGCCAGGCTAAAAGCTACATATATAGCTTTTAGCTCGCTTTTATTATTTTTTATTAAATATTGCTTATTTCTGTAATTCCTTATCGGCTCACCTAGCACTAGCTAGTAATAGCTAGTGCAGGAATGTGTTTGTAGCAGAAATATTCATTTATCTATCTTTTTATCTCTAATACTTCTAAAATTAATCGGATTATTATGATTCGAACATAACTAGTCTTCGTCCCAAACGAAGTGCCTACCCAAGCCGGCCCTAATCCGTAAAAAAAAAAACAAGAGTACTTGGACTTGAACCAAGAATTTGAAGGTTGAAGCTTCCTATTTTGCCAATTAAACTACACTCTTCAGAGAATATCCGATTTGAACGGATGTGGCTAGAATATAACCTAATAAGACTCAAGCTTACCGCCTTAAACCACTCGGCCAATTCTCTTTAATTCCTCAGCGAATCGAACGCTGATATCATTCTTATCAAAAATGCACTCTACCGTTTAAGTTAAGGAATCTTATATAGAGCATATTTTTTTAAGGCTATGAGGCGGCTATAAACCTCGTTAGCGCTAGAGAAAAATATGCTAGCTAGAAAATTAGCACTCCGAGCTACTAGCTCTGAATAAACCAACCCTTAATACTGAAAAATGAAGGATTTGAACCTTCAACTTATTGTGTGTAAAACAATCGCTCTACCATTGAACTAATTTTTCTTACAGGTTTACTGCTTTTGCAGAAAGGCAGAAGCTCTGTATTTTTTTTATTTAACCTTTAACTAGCCCAGCCTTAATAGCTCATAGCATTACTGTAGCCTAGCCACCCCCACTAATTCCTGTGGAGCGAAGTGCCCCTCCTAATTAGGAAGGCTAGCTATGCAGCTGATTTTAGGCGCAAACTTAAGCTTGCGCCGAAAAAAATATGCAGCAGTGTAACACTTCGTTAGTAGAATAGTAATGCTACAAGCTAGCGCCTTTAAAGAACAAGTATATAAGATATATCACACCATTAATGAGTATTAATCTTTACCTTTTATAGTAATTATTATTGCACCTACCATAGCTAATAGTAATATAAAACTAGCCATAAATATTCACATATTGTGACTTGTGTATAATATATGTCCTATCGTTGCTGTATGTCCTGTTTCAGCCATATTATTATCTCAACTATTACTTGATACAAACATAATATTGGCATTCGTTATATCTAAGTTTCTATTAATATATTTTAATATATCACTAAACTTATTTCAAGGTAAATAGTATAGTATAGTATTTAATTTACTACTGTAATTATTTAATATCGCCATGTAATAAGGAAGTACTTGGAATATAGTAAAATTTGCAAGAATTGTAATAAATAAACCTAAAGATACACTATTTCTATTATTACTTTGTAATTCGCTTGTTCTTATATTTATTAACATTAATATAAATAGAAATAATATTGAAACTGCCCCAATATAAACAATTAAATAAGATAAACCTATAAATGTAAGACCTATTAATATTAAATATACTGATATATTTGCAAATAAACCTATTAGAAATATTACTGATACAATAGGGTTTTTATTAATTATTATTAAAATACCACATAATAAAGCTGTTATATTTATTATATCTAAAGATCCGGTTAAATACCCATTCGAGAAAATCTCAGGTATAGCTAGAAGTTGATAATACATTGTATTTTTTTTTATATTTATATTAACCTAATATTTAGGATAGCAATAAAATTATATCTTGTCTTTTAACCTGTAACATAATTTTAGCTTGCTTGCTACAATGGACGAGGGATGCATAGTGCTACGGGTAATACTACGGTAGCCTTGCGATTTTTCAAGCTAGCGCTGTAATTCCTATTCTTCTAATAGGAATAGGAATAGTAATAAGCACACCTAGCTATCTTTTAATGGCGTGGGGAGGAACTTCGTTCCCCCCCCCTATACATAACTCCTTTGTCCATATTCTTCTAACTCCATATCTTCCCCCGAAGAGTCTGCGAGCTTTAGCTAACAAACTAAAACTAGCTCTGTGCCAGATAAAGGTATAAGTATTTGGCTATAGTTAGTTAAGAGCCCTTAATTACAACTAACTAAAAGCAAGTCTGCAAAGCCTTCATCGAGCTTGCGTCCCGATTCCTGCATACTAGTAATTAGCAAGATTATTTTATCTTTTTTCTATATAAAATAGATTACCGTCTGAATTAAGACTTAATCTTATTAGCTTTTATATATAAGGTTTTAGCATGCCAAATAGAACAATATTACTATGACTATTACGCAGGAACTAGCAGCTATAAGAAAAATACAGAGCTATATAAAAAAAATACAGAGCTTTAGCTTGCTTTTAGCTTTTAGCTTTTTCTAGCTTGCGAACAAGGAAGCGCGTCCTCGCCTTCATAGCTACGCTCTTGTTATGCGCTAGCTAAAGCTAGCGCCTTAATTACAACCAGGTAAAAGCTAAAAGCAAAAGTCTTAATAAATTAAGAACCTCAATAATACATAGATACATATAAGAAAAGTCAAACTACATCCACGAAATGTCAGTATAGTATTCCAGCTTCATAACCAAGATGGTGATGATCTGTTAAATGGTATGAATATATTCTTCATAAAGCCACTGATAAGAATATTGTACCTATGATAACGTGTAATCCGTGGAAACCTGTACCGAAGAAGAAACATGTTCCAAATACACCGTCACTAATAGTAAAGGAAGAAACGCTATATTCTACCCCTTGGAAAAAAGTGAATATTAAAGCTAATAGAACTGTAAAGATAGAACCGTATAAAGCTCCTCTTCTTTCTCCTTTTATTAATGAGTGGTGTGCATAAGTAATAGTTGCTCCACTAGATAATAAAATTACTGTGTTAAGTAATGGTAATTCAAATGGGTTTACAGGTTCTATACCCATAGGTGGTCATTGAGCTCCTAATTCTACAGTAGGTGTTAATGCACTATGAAAGAATGCTCAAAAGATAGCTACAAAAAATAAACCTTCAGATACTATAAATAGTATTACTCCTAGATTTAACCCCTTTTGCACTGCTAATGTATGATTTCCTAAATATGTACCCTCGGCTATTATATCTCTAAATCAGAAAGACATAGATGCTACTAATGTTATTAATGATAAGTAAAACACTATATAGCTATTATTAAATAAGTGCATTGATAATGCTCCGTTCACTGTTACTGTAAATAAAGCAATACTTGTATACAGCGGTCAAGGAGACGGTGACACTAAATGGAAGGGATGATCCTGAAAATTACTTCTTATTAAATTTGTCATATAAATTATATATTATAAATCTTTTAGTTATATACACATATTAAAAGCCCCTAAGATGAATCGAACATCTATCATAATATTAACAGTATTATGCTCTACCGTTGAGCTATAGAGGCTCAAATAGACAGCCGAAGGAGGTTGCTATGAACGCGCGGTATTTCATAGAGCGAAGCGCCCTACTAACAAAGTGTACTCCTCCTTTGTTAGGGGAGGGAACTTCGTTCGCGCCTAAAAATGTATTTTTTTTTTCGACTAGCTCCATATTTCGGCGCAAGCATACTTGGTTAGCACTAATACATTTTCCGATATAAGAAGTATACATAGACTGCTGCAGCTGGCTATAAACAAGCTATGCATATTTATGCTGCTTGCTATATTTTTTATAGGAGGGGGTACTTATAGCTTGCGCGAACAAAGTTAGCGCAAGCTCCCTCCCCCCATAAAATACGCTACAGCCTCCGTCCCGGAATAAAGCTAAAAGCTAAAGCTAAAGCTATACATGGAGACTACGGAAAAGAGGTGATTCGAACACCTAGATGTATAAAACATAATACTTAGCAAATATCTTACCCTACCTATGGAAACTTTTCCTGCATTAGCTAGAGCTTTAGCTAGCGCTAATAAATATTTTATATAGGGAAGCATAATAGCCCCTCTAGCCGCCAGCGCCTTAATTACAGATAGCTAAAAGCTAAAGGCAAGCTAAAAGCTAAAAACTAAAAGTTTTACGAGCTTCGCCCCCCGGAGGGAATCAGCAAGCTCGCCCAAATTATAAAGCTAGTCTATAAAAGCTAACGAAGATATGTAGGCTACGTATGCTACTATACGAATTAGATCAGAATCGAACCGACATCTACTTCCGTGACAAGGAAGTCCTTTACCTATTTAAGTTACTAATTCTAGGAGACAAGAGATTCGAACTCTTAAAAGCAACAGCTATTGAGTTTACAGCTCAACCCTTCTTACCAATAAAGGAACCCTCCTTTATATAATATCTATATATTATATATTTTTATGGTTAATGTTAATTAATCCCGCGCAACTTCCACTACGCGAACCGTATTTCGACTTAACACTAATTAGAGCCACGCATACGAAGATTCCCAATAAAAGAATATATAAAACCTATTTGTTTTTTTTACTTGTTACTAAGAAAGCAAACTTATTGCGCATGCCCCTTTCAGCATGTGACGAGTGGTTAGTACCAATCCAAGGTCTATTCACCGTGACATGGTGATTCACGATTACTAGTAATTACTTATTCATGTAGTCGAATTTCAGACTACAATCCTTAAAATTTATATCCTATTTTTTGAGATTAGCTTAAATTCACATTTTTGCATCTCTTTGTTTAGGAATATGTGGCACGTCTATAGCCCACAATATCAAGGCCATGATGACTTGTCTTTGTCCCCTTTATCTTTCCAAATTTCCAGGACTGAATGCTTTATCGTAAATAAAAAAAATAAAGCCAGGGATTACGTTAATTTCATGGAAACCACAGTTTCACAACATTAACTGGAAACAGCCGTGCAACTCCTGTAATAAAATTATTCAAATTGTGGTAAGGTTTTTCGTGGATCATCGAATTAAACAACATACTTCACTACTGGTGTCAGAAACGGTCTAGTGATTTCAGTTCCTGCGTTGCCACATTACTCTTGAGGTGAAATGCTTACACTTTCATTTATAGACCAAATATTTTTAATGGATAGTCTATGTCATTAGTTTGCTAGGCTAACCCTATTAGACTATAAACATTAACTGGTTATCTGACCTATGGCATTCATCATTTACTGCAAAGACTACTTGGGTATCTAATCCTGTTTGTTCTCTGTGCCTTCGTCCTTCAACGTCAGTTTTTACATAGAGGGCTGCCTTCGCCTTTACAGAGTCCCTTTGGTATCACGAAATTTCATCTCTCCTCCTCAAGTACTGCCCTCTTACATAAAACTCTAGTCAAGTACTAACATTTTATAAGCTATATTGACCGTCTGGGTACCCTTTAAACCTAATTAAGATGAATAACACTAGTCTCTTACGTATTACCGCGACTGCTGGCACGCAATTAGTCAAGACACGATATATATACTGTCATTATCAATATATAAACAAAGCTTCATTCAATTCTAATATAATCTTTTCATATGGGACGGCCAGTCCTATGGTGTTATATAACTCGCCCTCACAATAAGACTTCTCCTAAAGATATCGGACTTGACCCATAGCTGTTTTGCTCCCCATACTGGAAGACTTGCCACTTCTCCAAGTTGCCAGTTCAGCCGTTAGGCCATTGACCAAGATTCCTCACTGCTGTACTAACTTGCATTGGGGTTTTTTCAGACCCAATGTGGTCGATCAACCTTTCAGATTCGACTACGAGAGTTTAAGGCTAGTTAAGTCATCACCTTAACTACTACCTATCTCGAAGATATTTATTATCCTCTTAAAGCAGAAACGATGAGAAGCCTAGCTTTATTTGCCAAGTTCTCATCCTGTTTCCTTTATTTATTATGAAGGATTTACCTCCACTTTAAGGCCGGCGAAGAATATCATTATACTCACCTGTACACCACTTTTTAATTGCTTACGAGCTTGCGCCTTCCCAAAGGGATAGCAATTAAAACGTACGATTAGCATGTGTCAAGCACTTGGACAGCATTCAATCAGAGCCATCACCAAACTCAACTTTTATTTTTTTTTTGATATAGAACTATTCATATATCACTAATGGATCTAAATCCATTAACTAAGGAAAAAACATATAAGCTATTTAATGTAAATTTTACTAAAACAGATACTTTTCTATAAAATGCTACTTGCTCGCTATTTTTCATATAAATTATATAAATAATTTTGTATTATTTTCTTCATATATATCATATAACTTTTATTAATTTCCTGGGTGCAAAGCAGAGTTTAGTGCTTAGCTTTAGCTTGCTATATATAGCAAGCTAAAGCTATAGCTTACTATTTCTACGAGCACCTTAGGATAAATTGTTATTGTTCATTATAACTTTCCTCAATATAAACACTTAGTACTAATAGCTTACCTATAGTCATTAAAAAAAAATAGGCTAACCAAGTATGCTTGCGCCGAAATAAAGCTAGCTAAAGCTTATTATTATAGCGAATTGCTATAGTTCTAGCTAGCACATATTCTTATTGCTACAAAAGCTACAGCTAGCTCGCTACAAATATTAATGTAAATCTAATCCATCTTTTATATAAGAACTAGTTAGTACCACGAACACTTGCGCCTGGATGAAGGCTATTGCTAATTCTAAACCTGAAAAGGCTATAATAAATAATAAAGGTATTAATCCTAAAATGAAGAATATAAAACCAGAATTCATTATATTATAAACAAACCCACTTAATATGCTTAATAACATATGACCGGCAGTTATATTAGCTGCTAATCTTAATCCTAATGACACATTTCTAGCAAGGTATGATATTAACTCGATAGTAACTAGTAAAGGTAAAAGAGCTAAAGGACAACCAGCTGGTACTAATAAAGAAAAGAATTTTAGACCATGTTTTTGGAATCCTAATATAGTCGCACCTAATACTATTGTAAAACTAAGAGCAAATGTTAGCGCAAAATGGCTTGTAGAAGCAAAACTGTATGGAACCATTCCAATTAAATTATTTATTAATATAAATATAAATAAAGTATATATAAATGGGAAATAAATTTGACCATTTTTAGGGTTTATTTGATTTGTAACTATATTATGTATAGTTACGTATAAAGATTCTTGAGCTATAGATCAGTTATTACTAACTAATTTATTATAGTTAGTTGAAACTATACTTAAAACTAATATAATTAAAGCTCCTATTGTTAAATATAATCCTATGTTAGTTAAAGATAGATGTAAGTTACCACCTAAAACTTCTAAATTTAATATGTCTCTTATTTCAAATTGATCTAAAGGACTTCTTATTTCTTCAGCTTGCGCTAAGAATAAATTTTGTTTTTCTATAGAAAACATCTAGTAGTATTATTACTACTATAATATATAAATCTTTAAAAAGCTAAATATTTGCAAAATAGTTGCTAGCGGAGTGCAATGGAATAAAGCTATTCCTGCGTAGCAGAAATAGTGACTCCAGAAAAAAAAAAGAATAAAGGGCTTTTAGCTTTAACTGAAAGCTAGGGATAGCCTATATAACTAAACTACTCATAGCTAACAGTGTGGCTTATACCGTTAGAAGCTCATATTTATTTTACTAGCTATGCATATTTTTCTCTAGCTATGCTATTAATATTCCTCCTAGCTAGCGCAGCCGAGCTATAGCAAGCTATAATTTAGCAAGCTAAAGTAAAGCTTTAGCTTGCTAATCCCTAGTTTTATTATTAAAAAAAAAAATATTGCTTATTTTAGTTATATTTATAGCTATAGCATTATTAATGCTGGCTTTTAGCTTTTAGCTTGCTTTTAGCACCCGAAGGAATATGGATAGCACTAATATATATTATATTTTATTAATAAACATACGTGATAAGAATAAACGCACTATTCTTGGTAATATATATTTAGATAATACGTATAGAATAAATACTATTATAGCAAAAGCAAATACTATTTCATTCATATAATAAAAAGGTACTAATTGTGGCATATAAATTTTGATTATGTTAATTATAATACGTGCACACAGCGTCACTCGTAGGTAAAAAAAAAGTATATAAGAGCTTTAGTCTGCTTAGCTATTATTATAGCTAGCTATTTTTTTTTTATAGCCAAGCGCAGCTAAGCTTATATACTATATATTAAACTATTCATAGAATAATCTAATACGTTTAAAATTAAAGAAGGATATACACCTAATATAACTGTAAATAATACTAATATAAATAATAAGATAAATTCTCTTTTATTTACATCGTATATACTTTCTTCTAAGAATCTAGTGAAAGAACCACCGAAAGATATTCTATTAAACATATATATAGTGTAGGCTGCAGAAAATACTACAGAAGAGCAAGCGAAAACACCTAATACTGGTAATCTTTCTATTATACTATAAAGTGACATAAATTCACCTACGAAATTTAAAGTTAATGGAGCACCGCAATTTCCTAAAGCTAATATAAAGAATAATATAGCAAATATAGGCATTAATTGAGTAATTCCTCTATAAAAATATATAAGTCTAGTACCTGTTCTATCGTATAGTATTCCACCTGCACATATAAATAAACCACTTGACACAAACCCATGGGCTAAACCTAATATGATACTACCCTCTAATCCTTGTATAGTATTACTAAATACTCCTATTAAATATACTGAAGCGTGACAGACTGAACTATAGGCTATTAGTTCTTTTACGTCTGTAGTTCTTAGTGTACTAAAGCTAGCATATATTATTGTAATTACCGCTATAGTAAATACAACAAAAGTATAATCTAAAGAAGCTTTTGGCAATATAGGTAATATTAATCTAAATACACCGTATAGACTTAATTTTAATACAATTGCGGCTAATACAATACTTCCCCCTAAAGGAGATTCAACGTGAGCTTTTAATAATCAATTGTTTAAAAATATTGTAGGAGTTTTTACTGCAAATGATATAAATATTCCTATAAATAAGAATATTTGAGTTTTATATTCAAAATTTAGTTTAAATAATGTATCAAAATCTGTACTACCCATTATAGAAGATGTACTTAAAATGGACAGTAGTAAAAACAAAGAACCTCACAGTGTATATAAAAATAAATAGTAGCTCGCACTTACTTTATTATCTGATCCATATAAACCTATTAATATAAATAAAGGAGGTAATATACTTTCAAAGAATATATAGAATGACATTATATCTAATGTCATAAAAACTGCTAATAATAATGTTTCTAATAATAACATAATTATTAAATAAGATTTTACATTTTCTTTTATAGAGTCTCAATTAGATAATAATGCTATAGGCATTATTATTGTTGTCAATAATATAAAATATATTGAGATACCATCTACACCCAAGTAAATATCGAATAGTTGTACATTGTAGTGTTCTTGTACATACTGAAATTGATTAGAACTGTTATTAAATAAAATAAACATAACTAATGATATAATTAAATTTATTATACTACTAGTTAGCGCAATGGTTTTAGTATATAACTCTGAATTTTTTTTATATGATCCTATACTAGCTACAACTATTGTTCCTAATACTGGTATTGTGATTAATGAGGATAATAACATATCTAGTTCCTTAAAAAGAGATCATTCAAATAATTTACTATGTCCGCCTATATACATGTGTCTCATGGCCTAAAAAAAAATAAGTTTTTATGGGTACTAGCGAACCTATTCGCTAGTTAAAAAAAAAATTACTAGCTTGCTCATGACTTATTATTACTAAACTTTCTTCATTCATAATCGATAGCAAGACGTAGCATTACTAAATCAGGTAAAGGACGGGTATATCTACGAGCTTGCGCCTTCATATAGACATAAAATCGTGTAGTAGGGAGGACGAGATATTAGATTTTCATTAATTATTAATCTAGTCTCTAGCCCCATTTTTATATATAGGAATATCTAGAGACTAGATAGCTTCTTCTAGCTTATTACTTTTTTTTACTAGTTACTAAAACATGTTCACATTTACAACAGTTATTCCAAATATATATAATAAACAAGGAATTAATATTATAAAAGCAAATAAAATAGGTAATAACACAGTTCAACAGAATGACATTAACTGGTCAAATCTAATTCTCGGGAAAGAGGCTCTTACTCAGATAAATATAAATATCATTATTGAGCTTTTTATACCTAAAGTTATACTATGTAAAAAGCCATCTACAGAAGAACTAGTTAAAATTTCTCTTAATTTAAAATATTCTAGAGATGTAATTCAGTTTATATCAAAAATATAAGCATATACATAATTTAATAAATCAAATCAATATACAATGTCAAATTCTAATAAATAACCTCCTAAAAATAAAATACTAGTAAATATACACATTAATACAATACTAGCATATTCAGCTAAGAAGAAAAAGACAAATATTACTGCAGCGTGTTCTGTCATAAATCCACTTACCAGTTCAGATTCCTTATACTCAAAATTATTAATTTATAGGTTTAAATATGTAGGCTGCGCTAGAGCTTACGCCTTCCTAGAAAAATGTGCTAAAGCTCGTTTTTATAGATTAGTTCATTATTTAAATACTTACCTACAGTTACTTTAGATATATTTAAATAATTAGCTAGAGCTTAGCTTGCGGGGACGGGTAAAAAAATGTATTTTTTTTTACTCGTCCTCTAACAAAGTGTACTCGTGTAGCTACACATACATATTGCCTCCGGAGATTTAACTCTAGAGGGTAATAAATTTGAATTTATTAATCTTATATTTCCATATAAGTCTGGACTATACCTTATTTAATATCGAGCATGCTCGATATTAAATGATCACATCTAGTCTCTGAAGATTCAACTTAAGTTGATTACCTGCTGATTCTCTTAATTAAGAAATTCCAGCAATTTGTGATCTTTAAAGAGGCCAAATCTGGTTAAATAGCCTCTGCTAAATCAAATGGTGCTCTATTAGTCTCTGCCACAGATCCTATAAAGAATATTATTAATATACATAATAGGGGTAAAGCTAATCATACTATTTTTTGGAATTGTACATTTATATTTAAATTTAAGCTATTTGTTATCATTATTATTATTAATAATACAGAACTTAACACTAATTCGTAGCTAATTAATTGAGCTGTACTTCTTAAAGATCCTAAGAAAGCATACTTACTATTAGCACTTCATCCTGCAAGTAAAATACCATAAGTAGCTAAAGATGAAACAGCTAACATATACAATATTCCTAATTCCATATCCCCTAATGATAGTCCAGGACCGTAAGGAATAACTGCATAACCTAATAAAGCAAATATTAATGTCACTATAGGTCCTAAGAAAAATAGTATTAAATTAGCTTGTGTAGGAGCTACATATTCTTTTAAGATTAATTTTAAAGCATCTGCAAATGCTTGTAATAGACCATAGTATCCCACTGCGTTAGGACCTAGTCTTCTTTGCATACTTGCCATAGTTTTTCTTTCCGCAACAGTTACATAAGCTACCACTAATAAAGCAGGTAACATTAATATAATATTTTCAATTATTGAAATAATAGTAGGAGAATAATTCATTTTTTTTTATTTTTAATTATCTTTCTCTGTTAGTGTGTGCTAACTCACTAGCCCCATTTTTATATCTAGGAATATCTAGAGCTAGAGAGATTATTCTAGCTATAGTAAGCTTTGTATCCTACGCGAGGAAGCGAATAGGGCTATTCCTGCATAGAGGCGGGAAGAGGGGGAGCTAAATAACAAGCTAGAAATAAGAAGGAATATAGTAAGCTAACTAGGTTTTGTTTAATCTTATAATATTAATAATACTAATTTAGTGCGCTTCGCGCTTCGCGCTTCGCGCTTCGCGCTTCGCGCTTCGCTACATATTCCTGCAGGCTAGCTCTGTAGCTTTATATACTTTTTTTATTATAGTGCTCCCAGCACTTCTAAGGAAGGGTTATTCTTATAGCTAGCTGCAAGCAGTAAGCAGCAAATAATTATTGTATAACCATAGCTGCTATTAATGTTTATAAGAAGCATTTAATCTATTAAATTCATTAACTTTATCTAATATTTGCGAAGTATAGTTAACGTTTTCTTTCTTTAATTTACCCTCTATTTCTAATCCTTTCTGTAATAAATCATTAATTTCTTGGCCACGTGTTGATATTAAACGATCAATAATACTTATTCTTCGGCTAAATTTCTCAGCATCAGTGTCCGACATATTACCAGGAACATCTAATGACATATTACCCCCTCCATCTGTTATAACATTTATATTATTAGTTAATATGATATTGTGAAATTGACTTATAAAATCAGAAAGTTGAGGTAATAGTTCATTAATCTTTAAAGTTATTTCTGTAAGCTCTACCGGCGCAGCCGTACTTTTTAACTGAAGATCTGCAAATACGTGAGGTCTAGGTATATGTATATCTTTATATAATAAAAGATTAATTAATTTTTGTTTCATACTTTTTGTTATTGTAATTTAATTATAATACGTGCACACAGCGTCACTCGTAGGTAAAAAAAAAGTATATAAGAGCTTTAGTCTGCTTAGCTATTATTATAGCTAGCTATTTTTTTTATAACCAAGCGCAGCTAAGCTTATATACTATATATTAAACTATTCATAGAATAATCTAATACGTTTAAAATTAAAGAACATAGAAATGCTATTTATATGCTTTAGTGCTATCCTTTTCATAACGAGGAGGGCGCAAGCTTAAGCTTGCGCCTTACTCGTTCGCCCGTAGCTGTGTTATATAAAGGATAGATTTTCTGTGCTTTAGCTTTAGTGCAACTGCACTAAAGCTAAAGCCAAGCCGCCAACTACCACTATTACAGAAATTACTGGAATTAGCTAGTTAATCCTTAAAATTGCCCCCACTTTTAAGGAGCCGAAATTAGTAAGTTAGCAAGGTAAAGCTCTATGAAGCGAAGCTATAACAAGCTAAAGCATGAAGAAGGCAAGGGTACCTTGCTTACCCCTCCTCTATAATTCGTGCTTTAGCTTTTACAGCTTAGCTGTAAAAGCTAAAGCTGTAAAGCAGGCCAAGCTTTACAAGCTAAGTTAGGTATTAAATGTAAGTATTAAATATTATGATCGAGAAGCAAAAATAGCCAAAAAAAAATTTTTTTATTGATTTAATAGACTACTTATTATCTACATAGTTAACCGGGGTATAATATTAATATTATACTGTATCTCATCTCAGGGTCGAACTAAGATCTAAATATTAGAAGTATTCTGCTCTGCCATTGAGCTAATGAGACTAGGAATATAGCCTCTTAGTGTATATATATCCTATATACTAAAGATTAGCTATAAGCCTTTATTTATAAATAAATGGTAACTACTAATCTAATACTGTTTAGTATGTCTGTGGCCAACCCCCCAGATAAACTAGAGTTTGCTTTATGAATAGCTTTATTGATTTTTTTTTTTATAGCCTGGCTATAAGCAGCTTGCGCTAACTAATGCATGGATATCAAATTAACCAGATAAAGACATATATAAAGCTAAAAGCTAAAGCGCCTTAATTTTAGCTTTGTAAAGGTAGACTCACAAATGCATGAGGTTTAGGTGGGCTTGATAATCCTCACTCTAAGCTAGTGTAACTTCTATTTAAATTAGCTTGCAGTACGTCTGTGTAGAATCCAGGAGTTAATCAAGGATTTCTAGATGCAACTTTTCCTTCCACTAATTGTGAATATACAATATATAAGAATAATCAAGCAGCTATTACACTTACTATAGAACCTATACTACTGATTAAATTTCAACCTGCAAAAGCATCAGGGTAATCACTAATTCTTCTAGGCATTCCTTGTAAACCTAAGAAATGTTGAGGGAAGAATGTAAGATTAACCCCTATGAATAAAAGTCAGAATTGAACTTTAGCTAAATTTAAGTTATAATTTAAACCTAATATTTTAGGTATTCAGAAATATCAACCAGCAAACATTGCGAATACAGCTCCCATACTTAAAACGTAGTGGAAGTGAGCAACTACGTAATAAGTATCGTGGAAAGCTATATCAAGTGATGCATTGGCTAATACAACACCACTTAATCCTCCTATTGTAAACATAAATACAAAACCTAATGAGAACAACATAGAAGGTGTCATTTTTATAGATCCTCCATAGCAAGTAGCTAATCATGAGAATATTTTTATACCTGTAGGTACAGCAATTATTAATGTAGCAGCTGTAAAGTAAGCTCTTGTATCCACGTCTAATCCTACAGTATACATATGATGAGATCATACTATAAATCCTAATATTCCTATAGACATCATAGCATACACCATACCTATATAACCAAATATTGGTTTATTTGAATTAGTTGATATAGTTGTACTAATTATACCGAAAGCAGGCACAATTAATATATAAACCTCAGGGTGTCCGAAGAATCAGAAAAGATGTTGGAATAATATAGGATCTCCTCCACCTGCTACTTCAAAGAATGATGTATTAAAATTTCTATCTGTTAACACCATAGTTATACCACCAGCTAATACAGGTAATGATAATAAAAGTAATACTGCTGTTATAACTACTGCTCATCCGAATAATGCTAATTTATGTAATCTTATTCCTGGCGTTCTCATATTTACAATTGTTGTTATAAAATTTATCGATCCTAATAAACTACTTACCCCTGTTAAATGTAAAGTAAAAATAGCAAGATCTACACTTGGTCCGCTATGACTTTGTAATCCTGATAATGGGGGATAAAGTGTTCAACCTGTACCCACTCCACCTTCAATTATGGCAGAAAATACCAATAATATTAAACTAGGGGGTAATAATCAGAAACTTATATTATTTAATCTAGGGAATGCCATATCCGGACCACCTACCATTAAAGGCATTAAAAAATTTCCAAACCCACCTATTAATGCTGGCATAACCATGAAGAATATCATTAATATAGCGTGAGCTGTAATTACACTGTTATATAATTGATTATTAGAAATATATTGAACTCCTGGCCCACTAAGTTCAAGTCTAATTAACACTGAAAAAGCTGTACCTAATAATCCAGAGAAAAGAGCGAATATTAAATACAATGTACCTATATCTTTAGCATTTGTTGAATTAAATCATCTTTCCATACCCATAGACATTTGGGATCTTAATGTTAAACTAGGCTGGTGGGAACAACTTTCCTTATCTAAAGACAAAATTAGGAAATAATTTAAGTACTTTTTGTGAACATAATTTTTCACTTAAAAGTTATTAACTAATATTTTTAATTAATAATTACAAGCGAACTTACTCTGCGTTGCAAAAGGGAAGGCAAGCTCTATTTCCTCTAGCTATCCTCCTCTAAAGATTTGGCTAAATTTAATAGGGTGGGGCTTTGCAGATTTTTTTCGGCGCAAGCTCGTTTGAGCTTGCGCCTAAAATATGCTAAAGCTCTCCACTATAAATTAATGTAATGTAATGTAATGTAATAACTGTTCTACAATCATATTATATTTTAATTTTAGTGTATGTTTTTGTAATTTCTTATCGGCCCGCCTAGCACTAGCTAGTGCTAGTTACTACTAAAAAATATATAAGTGAATAATCATCACGTGGTTTAGCTTATTTCTGCTACTTAGTTTTAAACTGCAGTAATAAACTATGCAGCCTGATAATTTATCAAATTATTCGATTATGGTTACTAATAGTGCAATATACTGGGTATATGCTTCTAGTTTGCTAGCTTGCGAATACTAACTGGCTAAGTATATATTCGCAATCTAGCAGCCATAAAAGTACTACTCTAAAATATTTAAAATACAAATATTTATTTTCGCTTACTTTTGTTTGCTTAGCCCCTTCTTGTTTTCTTCGTGCTTAACTTTGGCTGATTTTTCGAAGAAAAAATATGCATGCATAAAGCTTTAGCTCTATTTCATAGCAGGCTTAACAGAAAAGCAGGCTACGATCATTTATATAATAACGACCATCGTGGCTATTTAGTGTAATTATTATAGTATAGTTAAGCTATAGGGTAAAAAAAAATGCGTAAAAAAAATGTATTTTTTTTTCGAGCTTCGCCCCCCGGAGCTTCGCCCCCCGGAGCTTCGCCCTCTTATAAATATAGTTTTTAGCCCTATCTTTATGCAGCTAAGTATATATATACTTATAGCTAGTGCATTTTTTTTTATAAAAGCAAGGGTAGTGCGTAATAATATACTAATACTATAACAAAAATTCATCTATATTAATAGTAACTTATTCATATTTATAAATATTAGTTAATATATAATTAATAAGCGATTAAAACTTATTTTATATGGTAACTAATAGCGAGCTTTAGCTTGCTAGCAAGCTCGCCCTCCTTTGTTAGCAAGCTCGCTCTACTATTAGCCCTAATAGCTCCAGTTAGCACAAGCTACTTTTTATAGCATAGCTATGAATACGAGGAGCTTTGCTAAGCCTTGTTAACAAAAAGAGGAGCTTTGCTAAGCCTTCATAGCACTGCGCCCTTAAGGGCGCAGTGCTACTAAATAAAAAAGATTAAGGAGGAATTGAACCTCGTACAAATGATCTGCAATCACCGTGTAAAACCGTCTACAATCTTAATCTTTGCCCAGTACTACAAAGCCAGCGCCTTGTTTAGGGCGCGAACGAAGTTCCCTCCCCTAATTATTTGGAAGGAGTCAGCTCTAGCTTTAATGCTTTAGCTATAAATATAAAGCACTAGCTGGCTAGCTAATAAATAGCTAGCTAGTAGTAACAATACAGCACTACTCTGTAGTCAAGAGCAAGCTTTACATATCGTTATACTTATATATTTTTGGCATTATTTTGTAATTCTAAATCTACAAGAGTATTTTCTAATATACTTACTGCCGGTAATATAAATAAGAAATGAGAAAAATATAACGCAGTACTTAATTGTCCTATTTCTATAAACGGGCTTTCTACGTGTTTAGCTCCTAATTGCATTAACATTAAAAAATTCACTAAAAACAGGTAGAAAGCTATCTTGCTTAGGGGTCTAAATTGTAAACCTTTAGTTAACCCTAAATCAGCTTTAGGTAATAGTAAAATAATTAGTATTGCAGCTAACATTGCGATAACTCCTAATAATTTATTAGGGATAGATCTTAAAATAGCATAGAAAGGTAATAAATATCATTCAGGTACTATGGCAGGTGGTGTTTGCATAGGGTTAGCCATTATATAATTATCACTATCACCTAAAACATTAGGCATAAAGAATACAAAGATACCTAAAACAAATATAAAGATAAATATAGTTATTAAATCTTTAAATAAGAAATAAGGAGCCATAGGCATTCTATCATAATATACTGGTACTCCTAAAGGATTACTTGATCCAGCTGTATCATGTAAAGCTATCATATGCATTAAAACTAATGCCGCTAATATAAAAGGTAATACAAAATGTAAAGCAAAGAATCTGTTTAAAGTTGCGTTATTTACGCTAAAACCTCCTCAAATGAACTCAACTATGTCTTGTCCAATTCAAGGAACAGCACTAATTAAATTAGTAATAACTGTAGCACCTCATAATGACATTTGTCCATAAGGTAGTACATAACCCAGGAATCCTGTAACTATCATAACGATAAGGATTATTGTACCTATAACTCATGTCAATGTTCTTGGTGCTCTATAAGATGCGTAATATATACCTCTTCCTATGTGTAAGTACACTAAAAAGAAGAAAGCTGATGCTGTGTTACTATGTAAGTAACGTACTAATCATCCATTGTTTACATCACGCATAATATGTTCTACAGAATTAAATGCTTCTAATACTGAAGGGTTATAATGCATAGCTAAAGTAACTCCAGTTACAATTTGTATAACTAAACAAACTAATAATAAAGATCCGAAATTTCATAAGTAACTTATATTACTAGGTTGTGAAGCGTCTATTAAATAACCATTAGCTAATTTTAATAAAGGGTGATTTTTTAATATTCTCATAATAATTATAATTATATATATATGGTATATAAATATATTTATATAGCGAGCTTATTTATTCCTACGGAGGATAAAAAAAATGTATTTTTTTTGCTGCGCTAGAGCTTACGCCTTTCTAGAAAAATGTGCTAGAGTGCGCCTATAACGGGTATATATTTATTTATTTTTTTTTTAGTAATATTAGGTAGCCCACAGTAAGGCGCGGGGTAAAAAAAAAATGTATTTTTTTTTTCGAGCTTGCACAGCCCTCCTCCCCCACTATATGGAGCTTGGGTCCACCTTACTGTGAACAGCTAGAGGTATACATTAAGCTGTATAATTTACAGAACTATAGCTAGCTAGCTTTTACGAAATGACTCGCTAGCTATAAAAAAAATTTCATTTATAGCAAGCTTTGTGATTCCAGCGTAGCTGGAATAGAGCTTCCCTCCACGCCTAGTTTTTTATAGCAGCTAGTTCTCCCTGATTCGAAGAAGAGCTTACTATGAATACGAGGAGCTTAGCTAAGCCTTGTTAGGGCGCGAATTTCCTCGCGCCACCCCTCTTACAGAGCTGTGAAATTAGCACATACAATGTATTCTCCTATCAGTTCTAACTCTATAGCTTTCCGTACCAGGAAACACTACGCGCTTTAGACCACACCGTGGAAGATTATCTTCCTCCACCTATATATTGTATAGCTAGAAGAGGATAGAAGTTATATGCTACAACTATGGACAATGAACTAAGTGAAAGGGTGTTGAGTAAAGCCGGATTCAAGTTCTTTAAAGATAAGTATAGGTGGTGCGTAGGCGGAGCCTCGTAAGATATAAACTTTGGCAAATGGTCCGAGAGGAATGAAGGCTTGCTTTATTACATTGCAAGCTAAAAGCTAAAAGCTCCAAGGATGGTTTAGTAGTTATACATTTAAGGGGGGGGGGGAGCTTCCGCCTTAGTTTATAGCTTTAGTATGCGGATTTTTATCCGATAAAAAGAGCTTGCTATGAAATACGCACTCATAATGAGATTAGTCCATAAGGTAAAACATACAAGCTTGCTTATGTACTTTTATTGTAATAATTCTCGGCGCAAGCTCAAGCTTGCGCCTTATTTTTTTTTTATAAAGCTCCGCCCGCCTTTATAGCCCACCTGTAATATGCTAAAGCTACCTCTCTAGTTTCTAACCTATAACCAAAAGTATATTGATCATATGCAATACCACTATAATTTAATTCTCCCACACTCGCCTCTCTAGAAAGCAAATTAAAGCTGTAAAGCTAAGCCAGCTAAGCTATAGGTATTAAATATTATGATCGAGAAGCAAAAATAGCCAAAAAAAAAATTTTTTTATTGATTTAATAGACTACTTATTATCTACATAGTTAACCGGGGTATATTGTTAATATTATACTGTATCTCATCTTAGGGTCGAACTAAGATCTAAATATTAGAAGTATTCTGCTCTGCCATTGAGCTAATGAGACTAGGGGCTATTAACACTTTATAAATATACTACGAATGTTTGCAATACGTTGTACCGTAAGCAAGCAAACATGCACTCCTTTATTCTAATATTTATAGCTTACCTTTATTTACGCTTAATACAGCAGTATGGGCAGTATAGCTATCCCTCGGCCAGGGCTAGAGGAATAGTAAAAAAAAAATACGCCTTACTCGCAACGCTGAGATAAGGCCGACTATATTTTCCAGGATATCGTAGTGCAGGTTAGTATCTATATAAAAAAAGGCTATAGCCCCGTTAATGAATATAAATATATTTATTACAAATTAATGCTTGCTTTTAGCTTTTAGCAAGCTTAAGCTTGCTAAAAGCTAAGAGCTATAAATTAAGGCGGGCTATGAAATAGAGTTCCTTTTATCGAGGGGTAGCTTGCGCCTAAAAATGTATTTTTTTTTCGACTTCTAGCTTGCGCGAACGAAGTTAGCGCAAGCTAAAACGTGCCCTCGTGTAAACTAACCCTTAGAGGGGGCGAACGAAGAAGTTCCTCGCGCTAGTTAGAAATTAAAGAACGATCTTTATATAACATAAGAATTACTAAGCTTGCTATTGTAATAGAATTTACCACGTCATCTACTACCTGAACAAAAGTAAAAATAGATAAGTAGAAGCAAATTCCTATTAAAATATAAAGAGCGTAATTAGTAACGACTCCATTACTTAAGCTAGAAATTATTTTACTAGCTTTAGTTAAAATAACACCAAATCCATAAGGACCTATTGATTCAATACTACCTTTATCTAAAACTTTTGTAGTTTGACCTCCTATCTCTAAAACTGAATTAACAATGTATTTATTATAAAAGAATTCAACTAAGAAACGTTGATTAAAGAAACCATAAATATAATATCCTAAATTAGATAATTTAAAGTTAGATATTATATTTGGCATAAATTCTGAATATATTATGGCTAATGCTGAGAAAGAAACAGTAAGGATAAAAGGAATTAATTTAAATATAGTAGGTACACCAAATTCAGTGTCAATCATTATTTCATGAACAGGGTGAATAAATATACTATTGTCTATAAAGAACCCTGAACCTAAACCTATGAAAATATCTCTAGTGATATATCCAAAATAGATCGAGAATACAGCTAATATCACTAATGGTAAACTGATAAATATATCACTTTCATGAGCATTTCTATAATAATTAACTGGTCCATTAGGATTAGTTAAGAAAGTTAAGTATATAACTTTAACTGAATATAGTGTAGTAAATATAGCCCCAATTACTGCTATAACGTATACATCAATACTACTAAAATGATATTGACCATAGGCAGATTCTAATATAAAATCTTTACTATAAAATCCTGTCATAAAAGGGAAAGCGACTAAACTAAGACTAGCTATTAATATTACAGAATAGGTTAAAGGTAGGAATGATATTAATCCCCCGTATTTTCTTAAATCTTGATTATCTACTACAGCGTGTATAACTGCTCCTGCCCCTAAGAATAATAATCCTTTATAGAAGGCATGATTTATTAAGTGAAATATTGCTACATTATAAGAAGATAAACCTATAGCTATTACCATCATACCTAATTGACTCATAGTAGAATATGCGATAATTTTTTTTATATCTTGTTGAAATAATCCTATTAATGAACTAAATATTGTAGTAATAGCTCCTAATCATAAACAGATTAATAATACAGCAGAGCTATATTCTATTAAAGGTGATGAACGAATTAATAAATATACTCCCGCTGTAACCATTGTAGCTGCATGTATTAAAGCAGATACCGGTGTAGGCAATAATGTTGATTTTCATTATGTACTTTAATAGTACGTATACGACGAAAATGCTCAATAACTCGCGTTATTGTTCGGACTATATCTTCAATTAATTAATTGATAAGTTTTGATAAAAATTTTATAGTAACTCTACCTTCTAGAGTAAGATGTTTTTTATTTTTAACTAATTCATAAATTTTTAATCATCTTTTATATGATATATATTTTTTTGTTTTTAATGGATATATATTTAAATATTGTAGAATTTTATTTAATTTACTAAAATTCACTACTGTATTATTACCATTAGAACTTTTTACATGAGTAACATATCCATTTATTTTATCAGCTAAATCTTGACTAAATTCTAAATCATCTTTTTGAGATATAACATATCTTACTGTTGTTATAACTTGACCTGTTGATTTAGTTACTGATGTAGAGGAAGTAAAACAACCTTCAGCATCGGTAAACCCGGATAATCATGCATTATTTAAAGTAAACACGTGTTTATTTTCTACACATTGTATATTTGTTTTATATATTTTATTAAATGCATCTACTCATAATTTAAATTGACTTAATTTATGTTTAGTTACAATATTACCATTAAATATTTGAATTAATTTAAAGATATTATTTTTATCTCTAACTCTATAATGATGAGTTTTATTTGTTTTATCTTGTACAGAGGCGGATCCAAATCCTAATTCCTTTTTTATATAAAACAGTATTTGAGCATCTACACTAGATTGTGTAACTTTAAACTCTAAATATCCGTTATTATTTACAATAAAAGATCCGTCTCCTTCGGAAAAACCTATAAATCATCATTTAAATTTATCATTTAATTTAATTGCTTCACATGTAGTCTCTGAGGATCCCCCTATAGCTGTTTTGCTGGAGTTTCCTGCGGATTGTCCCTCTTCTTGGATTTTGCCGAAGTCTACTAAGTAAACAGAGGACCAAGAATTTAAAACGGGGTGTTCCCGCATATAGTGAAGTTTAAAGAGAGCCCTGTTTAACAAACCCTCCATGGCCATAGGTAATCAGATATGAAGACCTACTTGAGAACTTTTTGCCATTGCACCTATCAATAGACATATTCCTATAATTGTTGTTATATTTTCATTAATATAAGGAGCTAATGAGAATACAGTACTATAATCTAAAGTCCCTAAAGTTCATAATAAGATAAACATACCTATCATTAAGAAAGCATCTCCAACTCTATTAGTTAAGAAAGCTGAAAGAGAACTTTGATTAGCCGCTATTCTAGTGAATCAAAAACTAACTAATAGATATGAACAAACACCCACACCTTCTCATCCAACGAACATAACTAAATAATTATTACCAGTTACTAGTATTATCATCATAAAAGTGAATAAACTTAAATAACTAAAGAATCTTTGATTGTGGGGGTCATGACTCATATATCCTATTGAATAAAAATGAACTAAAGAACTGATTATTAATACAGGTATTAACATTGATACTGTTAAACTATCAAATTGAAAGTTTCATGCCATATTAAATGATTCGTTATCTAATCATTTAAATAAATTTATTGAAACGGGATTATTATTAAATCCTACTTCAAAAAAGCTAATGATAGCTAATATTGTAGTTATCATTATACTTAAACAACCTAAAATACGGCTACCTGTAACACCGACTTTTCTACCAAAAAAACCGGATACTATAGATCCTAATAAAGGTAATATAATTATACTTAAATACATTATTTATATTCTATTGCAATACTTCCTCTTAGTCTATAAAAAGCTACTAAAATAGCTAAACCGATAGCAGATTCTGCACCAGCAACTACTATAATGTATATAGCATATGTTTGTCCTATTATATCATCAATATTAACAGAACTTACCAATATTAAGAATGTTATAGATAATAGCATTATTTCTATAGAAATAAGCATTAATATTATATTTTTTCTATTAAATACAAACCCTAAGATTCCTATTAAAAAAAGTACTAAAGTTAAATTCATATTTTATCTAAAACTACTAATTGTTCGGTGGTGGCCAGCACGAACGAAGTTCCCTCTTACTATGAAACAGCAGCTGTGCTTACCCACCTATAATTATGAGTATTCCACCAACTATTCCTGCTACGACCTTCCTATGAAGAGGGGGGAAGCTCGCTCTTCCACTAAAAAAAAAAGTAATGCGCGTTAGAGCTTGCGGATTCCTGTAATAGCTTTAGCTTGCTATTCCTAGCTCGATCTTTAGCTAGCGTAGCCTTTATAGCATGGAATAGCACTACTACCTAAGAATACTTTCCCTTCTCATCCCAACTTTAGCTATTTTAGGTGAAGCGCCCCGGAGGGGCGCAAAGCCGAAAATCGCTTTAGCTTTTAGCTTACTTGCTTTTAGCTAAAGCAATATTTTTTTATAATACTATGAAGCTATAAAAAGTAGCTTGTCCTAACTAGAGCATGGATAGAAAATCTGCAAGATTTTTTATATAAAAAATTAAGCCTATGAGGCGACTATAAAGCTCGCTAGCTGCTTTATATATTTTTTTATTTACTCCTTAAGGAATAGTAACAGGAATTAGCAAGCTATATATAAAGCAAACAGCTTAAAATATAAGCTACAGCTTTATCCTACTTTATAGATTACGTCTAGGTATGGCTAATAGTAGCTTTATTAAGTACAAAGTTATAATAAGCTAGTATCCATACGCAAGCTATACATAAGCAAACCCATAGTTATAAGTATAACTATCGATAAACAAAATTATCGATAAACAAAATTATCAATAACTATACTAAGGATATTGTAGACTTGAACTACAATCATGATGACCGTACCATCTTGTTCTACCATTGAACTAATATCCCTTTAGTAGTAGCGCGAGCGAGCTCCCCTACTATAAAATAGGCGGGCGAAGCTCGCGCTACTACTAATTTATTAATTTAACTTTATACATTATAGTTACCCTATAGGGCGAAACTAGAGCTAGCTATAGAAAGCTAGTCATAGCGAACAAAATACCTCGCTCTATTAAACTGAATATAGTCAATGCACAAATTTATCTATATTTACAGATTCTATAACTATAGGCATAGAACTATGAAGAATTCCACATATTTCTGAACATTGCCCATAGAATACTCCTTCTCTATTTATGAAAACGGATACTTGGTTTAATCTACCAGGGTAAGCATCACATTTTATACCTAAAGATGGACAAGCAAAAGAATGTATAACATCACCAGATGTTATTACAAATCTTATATGTGTTAATTCAGGAACTATTACTCTATTATCAACCTCTAACATTCTTAATCCTCCATCTTCTAAATCAGAATCTGGTACTATATAAGAATCAAATTCTATAAATTCTTCATTTGAATCTATGAAATCTGGATATTGGTAACTTCAATATCATTGATGACCTTCAGCTAAAATAGTCATAGAAGGGTCATTAACTTCATCCATCAAATATAACAATTTGAAAGAAGGGAAGGCTATTAATATTAATATAACTGCAGGAGTTATAGTTCATATTAATTCAATTAATGTACCGTGATTTAAGTATTTATGTGATATTTGTGTTTTAGTTGACGCAAAATTTTTTATTATAGAAAATAATATTCATCCTACAGCAAATAAAATTAAAACTAAATAGTACATAATATTATCATGAAGTTCCACTAATCCTTCCATTTGTGGAGTAGCACTGTCTTGGAAATAAATACCTCAAGGCATAGGTGCATCAAAATTAATAAATGTATTAAATAAGTGTTTCATATATAAATTTTTAATATATAATTTCTAATTATATCTCTTTATATACATCCTTTAACTGTAGCTTTCACCTTTCACTGCTATAAATACGCTTTGTTAGCAGGCTCGATCGAGCTACACATACATAGCAGGAATTAGAAGCTACAGGAACTGTAGTATAAATATAATAGAATTGCCGCCCGTTGTATAGGTAGCTCTAGCTTTTAGCTTTATATATGCGCTAGTTATAAAAAGAATAAAAATATAGACCTGCTTTAGCTTTTAGCTAGCCATATTCGCCCCTTAAGGTACGGATATGGCTAGCTAATACTGCGCGCATCTACTAATTATAGCGAGCTTTAGCTTGCGGGGACGGGTAAAAAAAATGTATTTTTTTACTCGTCCGAACGAAGTTAGCCCACATTATTATAAAAAAAAAGATATTAGCTAGCTCATGCTCCCATTATAGCTCAATAGAAGCACTAATTCCTAGCTCTATAGAGCTAGGAATTAGTGCTTAGCTTGCCTTAGCATGCGTTAACTAAAGCTATTATAGAAAATTAGCAATCTAGAATTATATTTTACAACGAAACTAGCTGCTTGCTACTAATAAATAGTTATATAAGGCTAAAGTACATAAAATAACACCTATAAAAATAGTGCTTATAGCTAGTTTATAGCTGTATACAGCCTTTTTACTAGAGGTTGCCTTAGCTTTGGCTGATTTTTTCTAAGAAAAAATATGCACATAATGAAGGCGCAAGCTCGTAGAAATAGCAGCCATCATGTCTACTAAATACCATTTGCCAAATCTTTAGGGAGGATAGCTAGAGGTAATTTTCTGCTTGCTGCTAAAGCTGTGCTGTATCTTTTTTTTTTACTAATAACTAAAAAAATTTAAACCCCGGGGGGGGCCACATACTAAACTTTTTACCACTTTAGTGTATTGCCTTATATTTGTCCCAATGTATAGTATTCCTAGCTTGCTCATTTTCTAATCCTAGCTTTAGCTATAGCTATTTTAGGTGAAGCGCCCCGGAGGGGCGCAAAGCCGAAAATCGCTTTAGCTTTTAGCTTACTTGCTTTTAGCTAAAGCAATATTTTTTTATAATACTATGAAGCTATAAAAAGTAGCTTGCGCTAACTAATGCAGGGATAGAAAAATATTCCTAGCTTATACCCAGCTACACAGAAATTAGCTAGTTAAAGTTAAAGCACTCGTAAAAATTAAGAGTACGAGTACACTTTGTTAGGGCGCGAAGCTCCTCGCCTTAAAAAAGATTATTATTATACAACATATAATAATAATAAAGCCATCATTAAAGCAAATAAGGCAGTTGCTTCTGAGAAAGCAAACCCTAAAATTGAGTATGAGAATAATTGATTTTTTAAGGATGGATTTCTAGCCACTCCTATAATTAGACACCCAAACACTACACCTATACCAACTCCAGCACCTGCTAGACCAATAGTTGCTAATCCTGCTCCAATAAGTTTTGATGATTCTAACATCTAGTTAATTATATAAAAATGTAAATGTGAATGTATTGAAAAAAAGAATATCGTGTCCTTAGCTAAGTAAATTAGCTAACCCTATAATAGGAGGAGGGCAGCCTACTACTTAAGATACTAGGTAGCTTCCCTCCTATTAAGGTTGTAGTTAGAAATTATTTGTAGCTTGCGTAAGCTAAAAATAGTAGTTTCACAAATTAATACGCTAGGCTATTAGGGTGGAGGCTAATATATATAATAGTTTAACGGGTGAGCTTTAGCTTGTTAATTACTAATACTAGTAAGCTAAAGCCTTCATACTCTTTTTATAAGCGAGCTTTATAAAGGCGGGGCAAGCTCTATAACTTGCTTATTTCTATTCGTGTTTAGTATAGCTTTAAGCTAACGCAGTAATAGCTTGAGCTTGCTTTAGTTTTTAGCGCGAGCCTCTGTGAAGGCTTTAGCTTGCAGATTTTTATTCGAAAAATCTGCAAAAGCCTTCATAGCAGAAAAATCCGCAAACTAGAAAATTAGCAAGTTAAGGGGGGCGGTGTGTATGACCTTTAGCACGAGCTTTATAAAAAAAAAATATATTTTTTTTTTATAGCCTTTCTAAAAAGGCGTAAGCTCTAGCGCTGCGAAAAAAAAAAAATACGAGGAGCTTGGCTATGAAGGCCCAAGCTCCGCCTTTATAGCTAGCGGTAGCTATAAATCTTCATAGTTAGTGCAGCTGCTTCAAATAAAATACCGCTATTACTGGGGAACTTAATTCGCGCAATCATATCCGATAGATACCAAGCTACTATGGTAGTAACTGAAATTGCAAAGCTAAGAATAACTGTACTCCTGCACTGCATAGCTTTGCTACTAAACACATGAGTAAAAATTTTACTGCTACTTATGTTCAGTAAACATATTAATAAATTTTTTTGATTTATAAAAATAATTATTGGATTGTCTACTATCTATTTTCAAGGCATTTTTACCTAATTCAAATACAAATCCCGCAGTTATTATACCTATGAAAATTAGCACTACTATTAGTCCGTAAATACCATTTTCATATACACTTATACCATATGGATATATTACTAATATTTCTAAATCTAATAAAAGATAAACTAATGCAAATATGAAGAATTTAACACCGAATTGAGTTCTATTTTGACCAAGAAAACTGTGAAAACCACATTCAAAAATACTATATTTTTCTTGGTATGGGTTATGTGGAGCTAGTATGAAATTAAGAAGTAAAAAAACTATTGTTAAAATAGTAACAAAAACAAAAAGAAAAGTTACACTACTCATTTAATTGTTAAATAAAATTTGTACCAATATGGTACCCATGCTTAGCCATTCTTTGTTCATAAATAAAAATAATAGAATAACAAGTGTAATTATAGAAATTACAAAAGAAATAGGACTTGATATAGCTATATTTTTATAGTTAAAGTTTAATTTATTAATTATTTTTTGATTATTATCTAAAACATTACCTTTTAATACTAGATTTTCCAATAATGGATTTATTTTATATTCAGGTAAACTAAAGAACATTTCTTTTATTATACCTAAATAATAAACTCCTCCTATAACACTAGTCAATATCGCTATTAAAGATAAGAAAATAAGACCTTTATCTAAGGCTGCACTTAACACCATTTGTTTTCCAAAGAATCCTATTAAAGGTGGAACTCCTACAAATGAAAATATAGTAATAGCCAAACTTATAGCTAAGAAAGGATTTATATAAAAATAACCTTTCAATTGAGTTACTAACTGGATAGGTGAATTATTTTTGTCCATTAATTCTTCATGTTCTTTGTTTTCACTTATATAACAATATAAAGAGAACCCTATAGCTATTAATATAACAAATGCATTTAAATTACTTATAGAATATTGTGTTAAATAGAATATAAATGCTTGAGTAGATTCTACACTAGATATACCTAATGCTAAAAGTATAAACCCTACGTGAGATATAGTACTATAAGCAAATAATCTTTTAATTCTAAATTGAGTTAAACCTACCACAGTTCCTATTATTAATGAGAATAGTGAACTTATTAGTAAAATAAATGTTCAACTCATTTCTGAAAAACTACTGTTAGTATAATATACTAATTGTAATAATAATATAAATATAGAAATTTTGGCTATTATAGCTACGAATGTTGTTACTATTGTAGGTATAGCGTCATAAACATCAGGTGATCAAAAATGGAATGGTGCTGCACTTACTTTAAATAAGAATCCTATTGTAAAAATTACTAAAGAAAGATTAATATAATAAGGTGTATATCATAAATTTGTAGAAAGATCACTTATACTAGTTATGATGTATAAACCATCTAAATTAGTAGTACCTGAATTAGCATATAATAAACTAGTTCCTAATAAGATAAAACATGAGCTTAATCCTCCTAATAAAAAGTATATTAAACCACCTGTAGTAGATAATTCAGAATTTCTATATATAGTACTTAATATATAAAGACCATAACTTTGTAATTCTATTGCCAGGAAAATAGATACTAAATCATTAGTAGACATTAATAATACTGCACCTGTAATTACAAATAATATAATTAAAGGATATTCAATAATTTTAAAATGTTCTCCCATTTTATTTATTATTTTTGTGTTATAATAAATAAATTTATATAACAATAAATCTTTTAAAGAAGAATATTCTGATACTCATACTTTTCTTGGATAAAAACTAGTTAATTGTAATATTAATATACTAACTAAAAATATAAAAATATGGAATATTTGTGTGATATTTGACATAAGTAATAAACCACCGTGTAAACCTACTCCTTTAGTTATAACAGCTAAAGAAGACATATCATGTAAAATACAATAAATTAATATTAATATCGATATCCTATTAAATAGTATCGATAAATCTCGTCTTATATTGACGGCGTTTGAAAGTAAAACTAGTACTATTGATAATATGATCAT